ATGTATTTAAGCTCAGAAATATTAGTATTCCGGCATATTTTTGGAATTTTTAGTCGTGGGTTTTGAGCTAATGGATATTTTTAATTAAGGAAATAAATTTATATATGTTATATATATAATACGTGGTGGGCATAGTCAACACTTACTACAACTCGTTGACTTGATACGTTCGTCGGGTCTTTCTTGCTTTTGGGGTTTGACAAGAATAACAGGATTCGCTGGGCGTAGGGGGTAAGGGGGTTTGTCGCGCAGAAACCAAAAGGGGGCATAACTGTAATATTGGATCAAGTAATGGATAGCTTATGCACTTGAATTAAAGTTATGTAATTCTTAAGTTATGACTTTTAATAATTAACCTATATTACTTAGACCAGGTCTAAATGAACTACCTTGGGATTGTTTTGAGCCTGCACTCTGAAATGCAAGATGAAAGGAAACCAAAAAAAGAGAACGTTATGCATATAAGAGAATGCCCGGCTAGGTGGGTAACGAGACATATGTACTCCACCATTAATCAGATGCCAGTATAATTATCCGAGGGTGGAGTTCTACAGTTATGTACCTGAAATAGGAACCAGATGCCAGTAATAGTTCACCATGTGCAACCCCCACAATCATTGTCCCTGACCTATCATTAATATTATGCAATTATTTATACTGGTTGGTGGTTTCTTACTACATTAATTATCTCTCTGAAAATCTTAGTTGATCTCTGCGAGGGAGAATTTTAAATGGACAATATGCTAGTTATTCGCCGTTCCAGTTTCGTTGGATTTTATCCTGAGTTTCAAATTATATGCTTATGTATACCTTAGAATTTAGTACTTGCTTTATGGTCCATATAGATAGTTGGTGATTATACATTAATGTACTAGTACATTAATGTAATATTATGCATATTATGTACTAAACCATACCGGCAGCCCGCCGTGACGTGGGGCAGCGCATGGACAGAAAATAGTTTAGTTTTAGAATTCTGGCTTTGGGAGCCAGGGGTGGGAGTTAAAATCTCCCTTTTCTGGGCTCTAGGGAGGATTCTAACTTCCGATCTTCGGTTTACAAGACCGACGCTTTTAGGCTAAGCTACTAGGGCAAGCTCATTCTAGTGCCTTATTTTCCAATCATCCGGCTAGTGGGGCTAAGATTAGGAATAGGGCAAAGTATAGGGCGGACGCAACTTGTCCGATGATAATAAAGGGATGTTCTACTGGTATTCCTCCAATTCATGTCAGAATGGCCATGTCAGCAACCAAGGTTCAGAATAGGAATTGGGTAGCTGGGCGAAATGTTAGTCCTCGTTGCTTGGAGGTGTGCAGGATGGGTACTACTATTAGTACAAGAATAGAGGACAATAATGCTAGAACACCTCCTAGTTTGTTAGGGATGGATCGAAGAATGGCATAGGCAAATAGAAAATACCACTCTGGCTTAATGTGGGGAGGGGTCACTAGGGGGTTTGCGGGGGTAAAATTGTCTGGATCCCCTAAGAGGTTGGGTGAAAACAGCGCAAGGGAGGTAAGGGCTAAAAGTATAGCTGCGAAACCTAGAAGATCTTTGTATGAAAAGTAAGGGTGGAAGGAGATTTTGTCTGCGTCTGAGTTGATCCCCGCTGGATTATTGGATCCTGTCTCGTGTAGGAAAAGGAGGTGAATGATAGTTGCCGCGGCGACTACAAAGGGTAGTAGGAAGTGGAAGGCAAAGAACCGTGTTAGGGTTGCGTTATCTACTGAGAACCCACCTCAGATTCATTGAACAAGCTCATTTCCTACGTAAGGGACTGCGGATAAAAGGTTAGTAATTACCGTAGCACCTCAGAATGATATTTGTCCTCATGGGAGTACGTATCCAACGAAAGCAGTTATTATTACTAACAAAAGGAGAACAACACCAATGTTTCAGGTTTCTTTATAAAGGTATGATCCGTAATATAGTCCTCGGGCAATATGTATATAAATGCAAATAAAGAAGAATGATGCTCCATTGGCATGTACACTACGGATTAATCACCCGTAACTTACGTCCCGGCAGATATGGGCGACAGAAGAGAAGGCGGTGGAGATGTCAGAGGTATAGTGTATTGCCAGGAATAGTCCTGTTAGGATTTGGGTAATGAGACAAAGGCCCAGTAGGGATCCAAAATTTCATCATACCGAGATGTTAGAGGGTGTGGGTAAGTCAACTAATGCGTCGTTTGCAATTTTGATTAGGGGATGCGTCTTGCGTAGGCTTGCCATTAAGGTTCTTATAGTTGAATGACAACGGTGGTTCTTCAAGTCACTGGTCTCGGTTAGAACCCGAGTAAGAATTATGACTTATCTTGTATCTTTACTACTATTGGCTTTAGTTGTTGGCCTGGTTGCGGTAGCTTCCAATCCTGCACCTTATTTTGCTGCTTTTGGTTTGGTGGTTGCAGCAGGGGTGGGATGTGGTGTTCTTGCAGGGCACGGGGGATCTTTCTTATCTCTTGTCCTTTTCTTAATTTATCTTGGGGGGATGTTGGTGGTGTTTGCTTATTCAGCGGCTTTAGCTGCCGAACCTTTCCCGGAGGCCTGAGGAGATCGTTCTGTAATTGGGTATGTTTTGATTTATGTGCTAGGCGTGAGCCTGATAGGTGGTATGTTTTGAGAGACGTGGTACGAGGGGTCTTGGTTAGTAATTGACAATATAAAAGAGTTCTCAATACTGCGGGGTGATACTAGCGGGGTGGCTGTAATATACTCGTCTGGGGCGGGAATACTAGTTATTTGTGCGTGGGTTCTACTCTTAACTCTGTTTGTTGTGTTAGAATTAACTCGTGGGCTCAGCCGAGGGGCTCTTCGTGCGGTTTAAATGGAGGTGAAAAGGATCGCAAGGGTTGTGGTCAAGAGGAAAATTGTTAAATATGTTTTAATTATTCCTCGTTGGGAGTCACTAATATTTTTAGCTATCTTGACTTGGGTGGATGCAAGGCTTTTGGGTCCGACAGCTTCAAATCATGCTTGGTCCACGAGCTGGGTGGCGATTGTTTGTCCTAAAACTAAATTGAGTTTAGGTGCCATACGGTGAACTGTTGTAGGAAAATAGCCTAGTATGTTTGAGAAGTGGTGGAGGGGGGTTGTGGGTGTAATTTTAAATTGCTTGTTAGTTAGGGTGCTTAGTTCAATGGCTACCAGTAGGCCGATGATTGTTACTGCAAGGGCAGCTAATTTTAGTGCTAGAGGTATGGTTATGACCTGGGTTTTTATAGGCAAGAAATTTAATGTAATAATGGATCCTGCAATAATGCTTCCTCAGGCAAGTCGTTTAATAGGATTAATTACTAATGGGTTATTTTCATTAATTGGAGATAAGGAGAGAAATCGAGGAGATCCTATAGTGACGAAAAAGACTACTCGGAAACTGTAGACCGCGGTGAAGGATGTGGCAATCAGCGTAAGGATTAGGGCTCAGGCGTTTAAGTGTGAGGTGTTAAGGGCCTCAATGATAGCATCTTTTGAGAAGAAGCCTGCTAGGAAGGGGGTCCCTGTGAGGGCCAGACTACCGATGGTGAGGCATGAGGAGGTAAAGGGTATTAGGTTGTGTAGGCCCCCTATTTTTCGGATGTCTTGCTCATCATTTAGGCTATGAATAATTGAACCCGAGCACAAAAATAGTATAGCTTTGAAGAACGCGTGGGTACAAATGTGTAGGAAGGCTAGCTGGGGTTGATTAAGACCAATTGTAACTATTATAAGTCCTAGCTGACTGGATGTAGAGAAGGCTACGATTTTTTTGATGTCATTTTGGGTTAAAGCACAGGCAGCTGTAAATAATGTAGTTAGTGCTCCTAGGCATAGACAAATGGTTAATGCTAAGGGGTTGTCTTCTATTAAAGGATGTAGGCGGATCAGGAGAAAAATACCAGCAACGACTATAGTGCTGGAGTGGAGTAGGGCAGAGACTGGCGTAGGGCCCTCCATGGCGGAGGGTAGCCAAGGATGAAGGCCAAATTGGGCCGATTTTCCAGTGGCTGCAAGGATGAGGCCAACTAGGGGAATTGTTATGTCGAAGTCCTTTGAGAGAAGAAAGATTTGTTGAATTTCTCAGGAATTAAGGTTCATTGCAAGTCAAGCTATGCTTAAAATTAATCCAATATCTCCCACGCGGTTATATAGTACGGCTTGAAGGGCTGCTGTGTTAGCATCCGCCCGTCCGTACCATCACCCAATTAGTAGGAATGATATAATGCCAACTCCCTCCCAACCAATAAAAAGTTGAAACATATTATTGGCTGTTACTAGAATAATTATGGCAATGAGAAAGAAAAGCAGGTACTTGAAAAATCGGTTTACATAGGGATCGGAGTGTATGTATCATAAAGCGAATTCTAGAATAGATCAAGTAACATATAGGGCAATAGGGGTAAAGATGAGCGAATAGTGGTCAAACTTAAAGCTGATGTTAATATCAAATGTGTTTGTATTTATTCAGTGTCAGTTGGTTACAATACTTTCAGCTCCTTGATCCAAAAAAATTGTTAGTGGAATTAAACTGACAAGGAATGCGCTACTAACAGCTATCTTGACGTGAGTGGCCGCTCATTCTGAACTTTGAGTGGTTGAATTAAGGGTTGTTAATAGGGGATAAATTAAAATTGTAATTACTAGAATAAGTGACGATGATAAAACTAGGGTTGTTGGGTACATAGCTTCTACTTGGATTTGCACCAAGAGTTTCTGGTTCCTAAGACCAGCGGATGAGCTGTTATCCTTTAAAAGCCCGAGGAAGCCACGGAGTTTAACCGTGGGGTTTAAGGATTAGCAGTACTTATTGCCTCGGGCCTCCCTCGGTGAGTAAGGGGAGTTTAACCCCCATTTCTAGAACCACAATCTAGTGTTTTGAGTTAAACTATACTTACTAGTAGCATCAGCCTCATATAAGTTCCGGCTTTGTAATTAGGAGAATTACTGGAATAAGGTGTATGACTATGAGCAAGTGTTCTCGGGTGTGGAAAGGAGGTAGTCCTACAATGTGGTTGGGGGTTGGGCCTCGTTGTGATATTAGGAAAAGATACAATGAATAGCCCGCCGTAATTAGGGTTCCCACTCCAGTTAGGGCGATGGTTCACGGGGATCAGCTAAACAGGGATGTAATAATTATTAACTCTCCTATCAGGTTAGGGAGAGGGGGGAGCGCCAGGTTAGCTAGGTTAGCGGCAAATCATCACACAGCTGTTAATGGAAAAATCATTTGTAGGCCTCGAGCAAGAACTATTGTTCGACTGTGAGTTCGTTCATAAGCTGTATTAGCTAGGCAGAATAGTGCTGAGGATACCAACCCGTGTGCAATCATTAAAATAATTGCTCCTGTAAACCCCCAGGGGGTCTGGATTAGAATTCCTCCTGCCACTAAGCCCATGTGACTCACTGATGAATAGGCAATTAGTGACTTTAAATCCGTTTGTCGTAGGCAGATGGAGCCCGTTATGATGATACCTCAGAGAGCCAGGATAATGAACGGGTAAGCCAGTTCTTTGGATAAGGGGTCCAGCATGACCATTATTCGTATTATCCCGTACCCCCCTAGCTTCAGTAATACTGCGGCCAGGATCATAGATCCTGCTACGGGGGCCTCTACATGTGCTTTTGGTAGTCAAAGGTGTACACCATAAAGTGGTATTTTTACAAGGAAAGCAATTAAGCATCCGGCTCATCAGAATTTATGTCCTCAGGATTCAAGGACAAGGGGTTGGGAGTATTGTAGAATTGTTATTGACAGAGTCCCTGTTGACTGTTGCAATAGTAGTAGGGCTACCAGTAATGGTAGTGATCCGGCTAGAGTATAAAACAGAAAATAGGTACCTGCATTGAGGCGTTCTGTTTGATTTCCCCATCGTGTAATAATAATTAGGGTTGGAATTAGGGTGGCTTCAAACATAATATAAAACATAATTAATTCTGTTGCACCAAATGCTATAATTAAAAAGGCCTGTAATGAGGCGAGAAGGGAAATGTATAGGCGTTGTCGGTTAATGGGTTCTGGGTTAATATGGTTTTGGCTAGCTAAAATTATTAATGGTAGAAGCCAACATGTTAATACTAGAAGGGGGGTAGATAGTGGATCTGTAGCTAAATGTATGCTTAGGGTTGTCCACCCGGTTTCGGATGTTCACTTCAATCAGGTTAGGCTAATAAGAGCAATAAATAGGCTGTGTGCAGTTGCGGTTGTTCAAAGCCATTTAGGGGATGAAATTCAGATTGTTGGAAATAGCATAATTGTGGGAATAAGTACTTTTAGCATTGTAATAAATTGAGGTTCTGAAGGCGGTCGGTTCCGTGAGTTCGGGCCGTGGCAACTAGAAGTGCAAGCCCTGCGCTAGCCTCACAGGCGGAGAAGGCCAATAAAAGCATGGGTGCGGCAGAAAATCCTGTTGATTCGAATTGCAAGGCTCATAAGGCTAGTGCAATAAATAATGATAATATTATACCCTCTAGGCATAACAGGGCAGATAATAGATGGGTTCGATGGAATGCCAAGCCTATTAATCCTAATACGAAGGCTGAGCTGAAGCTAAAGTGTACTGGTGTCATAAGGGAATTATGGAATTAAACCATAATCTTCTGAGCCGAAATCAGAGGTCTTATATTGGACTAATACCCTATTCTGCTCATTCTAGGCCCCCCTGGGTTCATTCATAAATTAATCCTAGTGTTAATAAAATTAGAACTGCTGTTGCTCAAAAGAACGTTCCGGTGGGGGTGTGGAGTTGATCTCCCCAGGGCAGGGGGAGGAGGAGTGCAATTTCTAGATCAAAAAGAAGAAATAAAATTGCTACTAAGAAGAATCGGAGGGAGAATGGTAGTCGGGCTGAGCCCAGAGGGTCAAAACCGCATTCGTATGGTGATAGCTTTTCTGCATCGGGGGTTATCTGTGGTAGTCAAAAGGATACAACTGCTAAGATTGAAGATAGGATCATAGTAATAAATAGAATGGTAATAACTAAATTCATTATCTTTCCTTGGGGTTTAACCAAGACTAAATGATTGGAAGTCACTTGTACTAACTTTAATACTAGAAAGATTATGAGCCTCATCAGTAAATTGATACGTATAGGAATAGTCACACGACGTCGACGAAGTGTCAGTATCATGCGGCAGCCTCAAAGCCAAAGTGGTGTTCTGATGTGAAGTGGTATTGGATCTGGCGCAACAAGCATACGGCTAGAAAGGTTGAGCCAATGATAACGTGTAGCCCATGGAATCCTGTAGCTACGAAGAAAGTTGACCCGTAAACACCATCTGCGATTGTGAAGGGGGCCTCGTAATATTCTATAGCTTGAAGGGCAGTAAAGTAGAGCCCAAGAATAATTGTAAGGGTTAAAGATTGAATAGCTTGTTTGCGTTCTCCCTCTATTAGGCTGTGGTGCGCCCATGTCACTGTAACTCCGGATGCTAGTAGTACAGCTGTATTAAGAAGTGGCACTTCAAATGGGTCTAGGGTGGTAATTCCTGTGGGGGGTCAGCATCCGCCCAGTTCAGGAGTAGGTGCTAGGCTAGAATGGTAAAAAGCTCAGAAGAAGCCAAGAAAGAAGAATACTTCAGATGTAATAAATAGGATTATTCCGTATCGTAGGCCTTTTTGGACCGGGGGTGTATGGTGTCCTTGAAATGTCCCCTCTCGAATAATGTCACGTCATCATTGATACATTGTAAGAACAGTAAGAATTAGTCCTAGAGTTATTAGGGTAGTTGAGTGAAAATGAAATCAGATTGCTAATCCGGATGTTAAGAGAAGAGCGGCGATTGCGCCGGTTAAAGGTCATGGGCTTGGATCAACCATATGATATGCATGCGCTTGGTGGGCCATTAAACGTTCTCCTGTAGGTATAAGCTTAGAAGAAGTACAAATACATAGGCTTGGATTATTGCTACTGCCACTTCTAGTAGGGTTAAGAGAAATAAGACAGCAGCAGTAAGGATGGCCACTGTTGGCATTATTGGTAGTAGAACGAAGACAGCGGTAGCGATTAGTTGAATGAGCAGGTGACCTGCAGTCAGGTTTGCTGTGAGCCGTACGCCCAGGGCCAGGGGACGAATAAATAAACTAATTGTTTCGATAATAATCAATACTGGAATCAAAGGGATTGGTGTACCTTCGGGTAATAAATGTCCTAGGGCAACTGTTGGTTGATTTCGCATACCAATAATTACTGTGGCGAGTCACAATGGCACAGCAAATCCCATATTTAAAGACAGTTGGGTAGTTGGGGTGAAGGTGTATGGAAGGAGCCCCAACATATTAATAGTAATTAAAAATACTATTAAGGAGGCTAGTAGGAGGGCCCATTTATGTCCTCCTACATTGAGAGGCAATATAAGTTGACTAGTAAATCGGTTAATCAATCATCCTTGAATCGTAATCAGTCGGTTATTAATTCATCGCGCGGATGGTGTGGGGTAAAGTACTCAGGGCAGGGTAATTGCAATAGCAATTAGAGGTACTCCTAGGTAGGACGGGCTTGCGAATTGATCGAAGAAGCTTATTGCCATGGTCAGTCTCAGGATTCAGTTTTGTGCTTTTCGGCGCTTACTGGGGTTGGTTCATTTGGTGAAATATGACTTAGTAATTTGGTGGGAATAATCGTGAGGAAAATTACTCATGAAAATACTAAAATTGCAAATCAGGGGGCGGGGTTAAGTTGGGGCATTTCACTAGAGGTGGTCGGGAAGCACCAATCTTTGGCTTAAAAGGCCAACGCTTTGTCCCATGTTTAGCTTCCTAGTGAGGCGTCTTCTAGTATTAGGGATGATCAGCTCTCGAAATGTTCTAGTGGAACGGCTTCTACTACGATAGGTATAAAGCTGTGATTAGCTCCGCAAATTTCAGAGCATTGTCCATAAAACACTCCTGGACGGGAGGCAATGAAAGCGGTTTGGTTAAGTCGTCCTGGGACGGCATCCATTTTTACACCTAAAGATGGGACAGCTCAAGAGTGTAGTACGTCTTCGGCTGAGACTAGTACACGAATTGGAGATTCCATTGGTACTACCATTCGATGGTCTGCTTCAAGGAGTCGAAATTGTCCAGGATTGAGGTCTTGGGTTGGGATTATGTAGGAGTCAAAACCTAGGTTTTCATAGTCTGTATACTCGTAGCTTCAGTACCACTGGTGTCCTATGGCTTTAATTGTTAGGTGGGGGTCATTAATCTCGTCTATAAGATATAAAATGCGGAGAGAGGGAAGGGCAATCAAAATTAGGATAACAGCTGGTAAGACAGTTCATACAATTTCGATTTCCTGGGAGTCTAAAATATACTTGTTGGTAAGTTTAGTCGAGACTATTGCAACAATAATATATAGTACTAAAGTGCTAATTAAAAATACAATCATTAAAGCGTGGTCATGAAAATGAAGAAGCTCTTCTATAACGGGTGATGCCGCGTCTTGGAATCCTAGTTGTGTGGGATGTGCCATTAAGCTGTGTAGCTTAAGACATGCAGGGGTTTAACCTACGATTTCACCTTGACAAAGTGATGTAATTTACTAATTTTACTAATGTCTTAGAAGGAAGTGGCAGAGTGGTTATGCGGTTGGCTTGAAACCATCATATGGGGGTTCAATTCCTCCTTTCCTCGATTAATTTGATTGTACTTGAACGAATGCGGGTTCTTCAAATGTGTGGTAGGGTGGAGGGCATCCGTGTAGTCACTCCACGTTTGTTGCGGTTAATTCTACGGATATAACTTCTCGTTTAGCAGCGAAAGCTTCTCATAAAATAAAGAGAAACATGATTACAGCTACTAGTGAAATGAGAGACCCAATAGAAGAGACTGTGTTTCATAGGGCGTAAGCGTCTGGGTAGTCGGAGTACCGTCGTGGCATCCCGGCTAGTCCTAGGAAGTGTTGGGGGAAGAATGTTAAATTAACACCAATAAATATTACCCCAAAATGGATTTTTGTTCATGTGCTATGAAGGGTATATCCGGAAAATAAGGGGAATCAATGGACAAATCCTGCTATAATAGCAAATACGGCCCCCATTGATAGTACATAATGGAAGTGTGCAACTACGTAGTACGTATCATGTAATACAATGTCTAGAGATGAATTGGCTAGAACAATCCCGGTTAGCCCGCCCACCGTGAATAAGAAAATAAACCCCAGGGCCCATAGTATAGGTGTTTCTCATTTAATTGATCCACCATGGAGTGTAGCAAGTCAGCTAAATACTTTAACGCCTGTTGGGATTGCAATGATTATGGTTGCGGATGTGAAGTAGGCACGAGTGTCTACGTCTATTCCGACAGTAAACATGTGATGGGCCCACACAATGAAACCTAAAAGGCCAATGGCCATTATGGCTCATACTATACCCATATATCCAAATGGTTCTTTTTTACCAGCATAATAGGCCACGACGTGAGAAATGATCCCAAATCCGGGTAAAATAAGAATATATACTTCTGGGTGACCGAAAAATCAAAACAAGTGTTGGTAAAGGATTGGGTCTCCTCCCCCTGCAGGGTCAAAGAATGTTGTATTTAAATTTCGGTCTGTTAATAGCATAGTAATCCCTGCAGCTAGAACAGGTAATGATAAGAGGAGAAGAACAGCCGTTACAAGTACAGCTCATACGAACAGGGGTGTTTGATATTGAGAGATGGCTGGGGGTTTCATATTAATTGTTGTGGTAATAAAGTTAATTGCCCCAAGAATTGATGAAACACCTGCCAGGTGAAGAGAAAAGATGGTTAAGTCTACAGAGGCTCCGGCGTGGGCAAGATTACCCGCAAGCGGGGGATAGACTGTTCATCCTGTTCCGGCTCCAGCCTCGACTCCTGAAGAGGCTAACAATAGGAGAAATGATGGAGGTAGAAGTCAGAAGCTTATGTTATTTATTCGGGGAAATGCTATATCAGGGGCTCCAATCATTAATGGTACAAGTCAGTTTCCAAACCCCCCAATTATGATGGGTATTACTATAAAGAAAATTATAACGAAGGCGTGGGCGGTAACAATAACATTATAAATTTGATCGTCACCAAGAAGTGATCCAGGTTGACTTAATTCGGCTCGAATTAGGAGGCTTAGGGCGGTTCCTACTATTCCGGCTCAGGCACCAAATACAAGATAGAGGGTGCCAATGTCTTTGTGGTTGGTAGAGAAGAATCAGCGTGTGATTGCCACAGGTAGGATGGCCGAGTGCATAGGCGGTGGGTTGTAGCCCCGAAGACAGAGGTTTAACTCCTCTTCCTACCACAGCCCTGTGGTGAAGACACATAAGATTGCAAATCTTAAGACGCAGACTAACCTCTGCCGGGGCTTTCTTCCCGCCTTACCCGGCTAACGGCGGGAAGAAGTAGATGAATGCTCGCTGGTTTGAGCGCTTAGCTGTTAACTAAGAATTTGTAGGATCGAGGCCTTCTCATCTAGAAAGGCTTTAGCTTAATTAAAGTGTCCGATTTGCATTCAGAAGATGTGGGATAAAGTCCCGCAAGTCTTATCAGGGGCTAGGAGGTTTTCACTCCTGCTTAGAGCTTTGAAGGCTCTTGGTCTAGGTTGTTATCCTAAGCCCCTAGCTTACCATTAGTAGAATGCCCGGAGTGAGGGGGAGAAGTCCGAGTGCAATGGTTGTTGTAAGGGCCAGTGGGAGGGCTAGTTGGGTGGAGCGGGTCCGTCATGGGGCGATAGAATTGACTGTATTGGGATACATTGTCAGGGTTATTGCATAACACAGGCGCAGGTAAAAGTATAAGCTTAATAGGGCAGCAAGGGCTATGATGGTTGCCGTAAGGGGCAGTCCCTGCTTAGCCAGCTCTTGTAAAATAAGTCATTTAGGTATGAATCCTGTTAGGGGAGGCAGTCCTCCAAGGGATAATAATACTAAGGCAGTGGTGGTAACCATAATAGGGCTCTTTGATCAGGCCATTGTTAAGGTACTAATTTTCGTAGCTGACGAGAGCTTTAGTGTAAGGAATGCTGCTGACGTCATGAAAATATATGTTCCTAGGGCAAGGAGGGTCAGTTGAGGGGCATACTGTAAAACAATTACTATTCAGCCCATATGAGCAATAGAGGAATAGGCTAAAATCTTTCGGAGTTGAGTTTGATTTAGACCACCTCAGCCGCCCACCAGTGCTGATGCTAGGCCTAATGTCGTAAGAAGCACAGGGTCAATGGTCGGGGCTAGTTGTACAATTAGCGCGAATGGTGCAAGCTTTTGCCAGGTCGAGAGAATAAGCCCTGTAAGAAGGTCAAGTCCTTGTAAAACCTCCGGTAGCCAGAAGTGAACTGGAGCAAGCCCGATTTTAAGCGCTAAGGCGGCGATAGCTATGGTGGCAGCGAGGGGATGAGATAAATTATTAATATCCCATTCCCCAATTAGTCAAGCATTTGTTGTGCTTGCAAATAAAATTATGGCGGCTGCAGTGGCTTGGGTTAGGAAATACTTGGTGGTTGCTTCAACCGCCCGGGGGTGGTGGTGCTGAGCCATGAGGGGCAAAATTGCTAGTGTGTTGACCTCCAAACCTATTCAGGCAAGGACCCAGTGGGAGCTGGCGAAGGTCAGGGTGGTCCCTAGCCCAAGACTTGAGAGAAGAACAGTAAGTACATAAGGATTCATTGACAGAGGAGGGATTTTAACCGTCATGTTCGGGGTATGGGCCCGAAAGCTTATTTAGCTGACCCTGTCGTAGAAAGTGGTGTAGAGGAAGCACCAGGAGTTTTGATCTCCTGAGGATGGGTTCGAACCCCTTCTTTCTAGGAACTGGGGGGACTTCAACCCCCATTAGCCACTCTATCAAAGTGGTCCTTGGACATTCAGGCACAGTTCCCGGGGCATACTAGAGCTGTGGAGGTAGTCCCGCAAATGCGATTGGGAGGGCAATGTGTCAGAGCACCAATGCTAGGGTCAGTGGAAGGAAATTTTTTCAGACTAAGTGCATGAGTTGGTCATATCGGAATCGGGGGTATGAGGCTCGAACCCATAGGAATACGATGGAGAGTAGTGCTGCCTTAATTATCAGGTTCATTGCAGTTAGCTCTGGAATGGCTGGAATGTGGGATGCTCCTAAAAACAAAATTGCTGAAAGTGTATTCATTAGCAGAATATTGGCATACTCGGCCAGGAAAAACAGGGCAAATGGTCCTCCTGCATACTCTACGTTAAATCCGGAGACTAATTCTGATTCCCCCTCTGTGAGGTCAAAGGGTGCCCGATTCGTTTCTGCCAGTGTAGAAATATATCATATGGCAGCTAAAGGTCAGGCGGGTAGTAGTAATCAAATGCTCTCTTGAGTAACATTAAACATTTGCAAGGTATAGCCTCCAGAGAAGATAATGACGGAGAGCAGAATCAGTCCTAGGCTAACTTCATATGAGATTGTCTGAGCTACGGCCCGCAAGGCCCCAATTAGTGCGTACTTTGAATTAGATGCTCACCCAGAGCCTAAGATGGAGTATACTGCAAGGCTGGACAGGGCCAATACAAATAAAATACCCAGATTTAGGTCGGCCACGGGGTAAGGCATAGGTATGGGGGCCCACAGTGTTATGGCTAATGTCAATGCAAGTATGGGGGCTGCTAGAAATAGAAATGGGGATGAGGTCGAGGGGCGAATTGGCTCTTTAATGAAGAGTTTAAGTCCGTCGGCAATTGGTTGTAGTAGCCCATATGGCCCTACAACATTTGGCCCCTTTCGCAATTGTATATACCCTAGGACCTTACGTTCAATTAATGTTAGAAAAGCTACTGCTAGTAGCACAGGAACAATATAGGCCAGTGGGTTAACTAGGTGGGTTAATAGGGTGCTTATCATGAACTAAGGAGAGGATTTGAACCTCTGGCTGAAAGGGCTTAGGCCTTTTGCAATTACCATGCTCTGCCACCTTAATATGTCCTTATCTAGGGCCGCAATTTGGCTCACCCTTTACTTGATTTAGTTGTCTTCATCAATTAGGGGTGGGGCGTGCCTAAGGCATGGGCCCCTCTTTCCCGGTCCTTTCGTACTAGGGAAAGTAGCATTACAGATAGAAACTGACCTGGATTGCTCCGGTCTGAACTCAGATCACGTAGGACTTTAATCGTTGAACAAACGAACCCTTAATAGCGGCTGCACCATTAGGATGTCCTGATCCAACATCGAGGTCGTAAACCCCCTCGTCGATATGGACTCTGGGAGAGGATTGCGCTGTTATCCCTAGGGTAACTTGGTTCGTTGATCGGACTTATGTCCGGATCATGCTTGGTCAGATGTTCTGTGGTTTAGAGGTGTTGCTCTTAACTCTAGGATTTACTCCCGGTCCACTCGGAGGCTGTTTTTTCCTCCGTGGTCGCCCCAACCGAAGGTAAGATCCCATGATGCGCTAAGTTTGTGCTCTTTAATAAGTCGTTTGACGCGATTGGGTCTGTACCTTAAGCTCCAAAGGGTCTTCTCGTCTTGTAGGTTTATACCCGCTTCTGCACGGATAGATCAATTTCACTGACTGGAAAGGGGAGACAGTTAAGCCCTCGTTTAGCCGTTCATACGGGTCTTCATTTAAAAGACAAGTGATTGCGCTACCTTTGCACGGTCAAAATACCGCGGCCGTTGAACCCATAGTCACTGGGCAGGCTGGACCTCCTATACTTAGATGTTTGCAGGAGGCGATGTTTTTGGTAAACAGGCGAGGCTTATGTTTGCCGAGTTCCTTCCTTTTCTTTTAGTCTTTCCTTTATAATAGCACTCCAGTGTGGGGTTAACGATTGTAATTTGTGGGTATTTCTTGTTTCTTTTTAGTGGCCACATTTCCCTCTTTGATTGGGTTCGTCAATTACCAGTGGTAGGTCCGATCTAGCTTACACTCGTGCTCAGGAGAAGGTCTTCTTCTTGTTACTCATTTTAGCATAGTCTCTCCCATGTCGGCATGGGGAGGCCTAATAAATTTAGGGGAGTAGGATTATATATCAGTATAATAAACTTCGTTCCGTTTGAGCTTTAACGCTTTCTATCTAGATGGCTGCTTTTAGGCCCACTAAGACGGTCAGTTTTGCTAAATGTGATCCTTATCCTCCTGTTAAGGTTGTATCCTTGGTTAAAGGGGCTGTACCCCCTATAACTAACTCTCGTGCTTTTCTCTGCGTCTAGTTTAGATTTACTTGTTTGACTGGGGGGGGGGTACGAGGCTGAACTTCTATCCACTTCTTAGGCAACCAGCTATCACCAAGTTCGGTAGGTCTATCACCTCTACCCGGAGCTCTTCCCACTCTTTTGCCACAGAGACGGGTTGGCCCTAAATAGGCTGTCTCGGGGTAGCTCACTTGGTTTCGGGGTTTCAAACTAAAGGTCTCTTTGCTTGAGGGTTACTGGCTAAATCATGATGCAAAAGGTACGAGACTTAAGCTCTGCTTTTTAATGCTTATATGGGTTGTTTCACTTCTCTTTCAGCTTTCCCTTGCGGTACTTTTTCTATTGCTTAGGTTGGCCTTTTCCGTCTCCCGTACTTAGGCGTGAAAATGGTTTAGTTTTTTCATTTAGGTTTTCTCCAATTATTTACATTATCAAATTACTTAAGTGCTTAAGCTAGCTGTTTGGCTCAGGGTAATCCAACTTGCATGGATGTCTTCTCAGTGTAAGGGAGATGCTTGTCTATCTCAGCCACACCCTGGGTTTAATCCAAGTGCACCTTCCGGTACACTTACCATGTTACGACTTGCCTCCCCTCGTTGGTGCTTTCAGGTTAATTACAGTTGACGCAATTTAACAGGGGAGAGTGACGGGCGGTGTGTACGCGCCTCAGAGCCGGGTTCAAAAGGACACTCTGCTTCCTTTTTACTACTAAATCCTCCTTCGAGCATTTTTTCATAGTGCTGTTCGTATTATTCTGGGATAGAAAATGTAGCCCATTTCTTTCCACTTCGTTCGCTACACCTCGACCTGACGTTTTGGGTTGTGCCCATTTCGCTTACTGTTAATCCCTCACAGGGTAAGCTGACGACGGCGGTATATAGGCGGGAATGACTAGAAGTGGTGAGGTTTAACGGGGATTATCGGTTCTAGAACAGGCTCCTCTAGGGGGGTCTAAGGCACCGCCAAGTCCTTTGGGTTTTAAGCTGACGCTCGTAGTACCCGGGCGAATGTCTATTGTAATTTGACATTTGGGTTTATGACTGAGCATAGTGGGGTATCTAATCCCAGTTTGTTTCTCAGTTTTCGTGGGGTCAGGTGGGCTAAATTAAAGCTACTTTCGTGTTTGGGCTTCGGGCGTCCAGAAGCGTATAACGGCCAGAGGGTCCTTCGGCTTTATTTGTGTACTCCCTTAACCACCCTTTACGCCGTGCCTATCAACTAGGGCCTCTCGTATAACCGCGGTGGCTGGCACGAGTTTTACCGGCCCTCTTAGCCTTAACTAAGTCAAGTTTTCACTTATGGCTTAATATTTATCACTGCTGAATTCCCTTGGGGGTGTGGCCTGGCAAGGCGTCTTGGGCTAAATCTTGTGCCTGATGCCTGCTCCTCGTCCCCGGGCGGGGGATTAAGGGCATTCTCACGGGGCTGCGGAGACTTGCATGTGTAAATCGAGCTAAAGCTGATAGTAAAGTCAGGACCAAGCCTTTGTGCAGGCGGAGCTTTCTAGGGCTCATCTTAGCATCTTCAGTGCTATGCTTTATGTTAAGCTACACCAGC